ATAAAATACAATTTTCAATTTTATTGTTTTGTTTTAGTATCTTTTTGTTTTTTAATATATGTATATATATTATTTGGACAAAAAACTGTTATTTTAGAGATTGAACTTTTCTTAGTTTCTAATATTCCATTTACTTTAGCTTTAATTATTGATAAAATTAGATTAAGATTTAGAATGATTGTAACTTTAATTTCAGGATGTGTATTTTTATTTTCTACAAAGTATATGGAAGAGGATGAGTTTTACTGACGATTTACTTGAATTTTATTGAGATTTGTTATTTCTATAAACTTTCTTATTTTTGGAGGTTCGTTATTTTTTCTTTTGCTAGGATGAGATGGGTTAGGTATTACATCTTTCGCTCTTATCATTTATTATCAAAGAAAGGATTCTTATGGGGCTGGATTTCAAACTTTAATAGTAAATCGTTTAGGAGATGTTATTATTGTTTCTAGAAGATTTTTTTATGTAATTGCGGGTCAATTTTCTTTTTTTACAGTACCATCTAGAATAATAATATTAATTTTTATTTTAAGATTAGCCGGATTAACTAAAAGAGCCCAATTTCCCTTTAGGTCATGGTTACCAGCAGCGATAGCGGCACCTACCCCTGTTAGAGCTTTGGTACACTCTTCAACTTTAGTTACTGCAGGGATTTATATAATTATCCGTTTTAGGGTTAGCTTACCTTTATCAAGTGATGCATGTTCTGTTCTTTTATTTTGTGGGTCTATCACTTGCTTATTAGGTGGTACTGCCGCTATTTTTGAAAATGATTTAAAAAAAATCGTAGCTTTATCAACTTTAAGTCAATTAGGGGTAATGGTTTTTTGTTTAGGGTTAGGATTACCTTTACTTTCGCTTTTTCATTTATATGCCCATGCACTATTTAAAGCATTACTTTTTATTGCAGCTGGAAGAATTTTAATATCAAGATTTGGAAATCAAGATATTCGAATACTAGGAAGAGTGGGAATGAGAATACCTATATGTTTAGTAATATTTAACATTAGAAGACTATGTTTAGTAGGTGCACCTTTTATGAGTGCTTTTTTTTCAAAACATTTAATTTTGGAAAAAATACTTATGTCAAATATTAACTCATTTAGAGTTATTTTAATATGTGTAGCAACAATGATAACTGCAATATATGTTATTCGAAGCCTAAAAGCTATTTGTTGGTTCAAACCTTCACTAAATTTAATTTCCGTTAATAATAGATTAAAGATTTATTTTCCTATAATTATTTTAGGAGTATTATCTATTTTTTTTGGAAAAATTTATAGTATTATGGATTTTTCTTTACTAGAGGTGGTGTTTATTTCAAGAAGTATAAGATTAATAATTAATTTAATTACTATATTAGGGATCTTTTTGGGATTAATTTTTTTAGGTCGAGTAAAATCTTATGTTTTTTCTACTTTATTTTTTTTAAGTCCTTTTTATCAAAGGTCAACAAAAATTTTTGCAAAATTAAATAAAAAACTAGAAAGATTAGATTATGGTTGACTAGAAATTGCACCAATAATAAGAGTTATAGTGAATAATTTTAATAAAAATAATTATCTTTTTAATTGACCTAATTATTTGTCTTTAAATCGAATTACATGATTAATTTTTTTAATTTTAATTTATGTTAATTTTAGTATCTAGGGTTTTAACTTGTTTATGTATTCTCCTATCTGTAGCGTTTATACTTTACTTGAACGAAAAGTACTAGGTTATATTCAAATCCGAAAAGGACCAAAAATAGTTGGTTTTTGAGGAATTATTCAACCATTTTCTGATGCTATCAAGTTATTTGTAAAAGAAAAAATTATCCTTCACGGAAGAAACCAATTTCTATTTTATTTTGCACCTTTTATAGGATTTTTCTTAGCTATGTTTATTTGATTTTTATACCCTAGAAATTTTTCTGTAAAATTTATTTGTTGGGGTATATTAATTTTTTTTTGTGTAAGGGCTTTGAATGTTTATGCTATTATATTAGCGGGTTGAACTAGAAATTCAAAATATGCTTTTTTAGGGGCATTACGAGCCGCTGCTCAAACTATTTCTTATGAGGTAAGCTTACTTCTTATTTTATTATTTCCTATTTTTATAATTTCTGAACTTTCAATAGATATATATAGGTTATTTCCTGTTTCTTTAATTTTTATTCCTGTTAGATTAACTTGATTTACTTCTACTTTAGCAGAGACTAATCGTGCACCTTTTGATTTTGCCGAAGGGGAATCAGAATTAGTGTCAGGTTTTAATATTGAATATGGCGGAGGCGGGTTTGCAATACTATTTTTGGCTGAGTATGCTAATATTTTATTTATGTCTATAATTACTGTAGTAATTTTTTTATTTTCTACTAATTTTTTTATTTTAGTTTTACAAAGATTAATAGTTTCAATTTTTTTTCTTTTTTCTCGAGGAGCTTTTCCACGTCATCGATATGATTTATTAATAAATCTTTGTTGAAAAAGTTTTTTACCGTTTAGAATAAGTGTGCTTATATTATTAACAATTTTTGTAAATTAATGTTACAATTATCATTTTTATTTGTGTTATTTTTTTGTCTGACTTTTTACCGTAATTTTTATTACATTCTTAATTTGTTAATTATTTTAGAAGCAATAATACTTACTTTAATTATGTTTAATTTTTGCTCAAACTTGATCTTTTTTTCCACAAGATATATAATATTAATTCTTCTTACACTTGCAGCCTCAGAGGCTGCATTAGGATTATCACTTTTAGTAAGATTTTTACGTGTTCGAGGGAATAATTATTTATTAAACATAACTTCTACAAATTGATTTGCAAAAAATTCGTATTGTTGAAAGTATAACTGCTTTACCAACCCCTATAAGAATTTCTATTTGATGAAATGGTGGTTCAATTTTAGGGTTACTATTAGGTATACAAATTTTAACAGGTTTTTTTCTATCAATACATTATACATCAGATATTATAAATACTTTTGCATCCGTAATTCATATTAGACGAGATGTACCTTATGGGTGATTGTTTCGAAGCTTTCATGCAAATGGTGCTAGATTTTTTTTCTTATTTATCTACTTCCATATCGGCCGTGGGCTTTACTATCAAAGTTATATTACACAACCACGAACATGAATAGTTGGGGTTACTATTTTTCTTGTAAGAATGGCTACTGCTTTCTTAGGATATGTACTTCCATGAGGTCAAATAAGATTTTGAGGGGCTACAGTAATTACAAATTTAATATCTGCGATTCCATATTTTGGACCTTCACTTGTTGAATGGGTTTGAGGAAGGTTTTCTGTAGGACAATCTACTCTAACTCGTTTTTATTCTTTACATTTTATTTTACCTTTTGTAATCGGAGCACTATCTGCAATTCACATTTATTTTCTGCACGAAAAAGGTAGAACTAACCCACTTGGAGATTTAAGACATTCTTCAAAAATACACTTTCATCCTTATTTTTCTTGAAAAGACATTGTTGGTTTTTTAGTAGTAATTTTATTTTTAAGGTTTATTGCTCTATTTTATCCTAATTTATTAGGAGACCCTGAAAATTTCTCTATAGCAAATATTAAAGTAACCCCAACTCACATTCAACCAGAGTGGTATTTCCTTTTTGCATATGCAATTTTACGGTCAATCCCGTCAAAATTAGGTGGAGTAGTGGCATTAGTGATATCTATTTTTGTATTATATTTCTTACCTTTGATAATTAAAACTACTTGTTTAAGTTCAAGATTCTCTCCTTTATTTCAATTATTTTATTGAGTTTTAGTGGTAGATTTTATTATTTTAACATGATTAGGGGCTTGTCCTATTGAGGAGCCTTATACGACCTTGGCTGTTCCTTGTACTATTTTATATTTCTCTTTATTTTTATTTTTAATGTTTTCTCCAACTAAGGTATTTTTGTCCAGTTTAATGTTAAAACAATAGTTTGTCAAATTATAGATGCTCTTTGCGATTAACAGATAGCTTATTTAAAAGCGTAGTACTGAAGATACTAAAAAGATTTAAATCTTTGTTAATTGAGTTTTTTCGGACAAATTAATTTAATAGATCCTGCTACTCCAATTCAAGAAGAAATAATACTTTTTCATGATCATGCTTTAGTACTTTTAATCGGTATTTTTATATTTGTTGTGATTTTAGGGATTAATTTAGTTTTTAATAAATTTTCGTCTCGAACTATACTTGAAGCACAGCAATTAGAAACTATTTGAACAATTATTCCTGCATTATTATTAATCTGATTAGCCTTACCTTCATTACGACTTTTATACTTATTAGATGAACAACCTTCGGATGGGTTAGTATTAAAAAGAACGGCACATCAATGATACTGAAGGTATGAATTACCATTTAACAATTCTTCATTTGACAGATACATAGTACCTTTAAGAGATTTAGATAATGGTTTTTTCCGACTATTAGAAGTAGATAACCGAGTAACTGTACCTTTTGATGTAAATACAAGTATTATTACTACATCTGCTGATGTACTACATGCTTTTGCTATTCCATCAATAGGGTTAAAAATAGATGCAGTCCCAGGTCGATTAAATAGTATAAATATATTTATTAATTTTCCAGGGGTGTATTATGGGCAGTGTTCTGAAATTTGCGGAGCCAATCATTCATTTATGCCAATTGTTGTAGAAAGTATTTTTTTTGGTGGCCGATTTTAAGCGAAAAATTGTAAATTTTTTTAAGATATATTCCCGAAGTAGTAAGTTAAATAAAACTATTGGCCTTCAAATCCGAAAATGACATTCCTACTTTTAAAATTTAGTTTAAAAAAAACATCTAATTGCAAGTTAGAAAACTTACTTTGTAAAATTTTATATTTTTAATAGTATAAATAAGTACGGTTACCTTCCAAGTAAAAAGTCGTCTAACGTTCTTAGAGTAGGTTAAAAAAACCGAGGGTTTGTGGAACCTTAAATATATTTTATCTTTAAGTTAAATTCTCTCCTTGGAAAAATCCTCTTAAAAACTCAAATCTTTTCGTGCCTAACACTTAAGGAGAAGGGATAAAAATCACCTCAGACGCTTAAAATCTGTGCATTAATCTGCCACCTAAAAAAAAAATCATCTTTTTGTTTTTCTTTAGGGAAGAAGTTATTTTTACAGTTAAAATTTTATGTCTATAAAAACTAATTAATAAAAATAAAGAAATAATAACACATAAGAAAATTATGTAGCCAGAGTTAGGTCTAAGTTGTGGAATTTTAAACGGCTTTGTTAAGCTACTAAATAATTAACAGTTAAATGCAAAAATCTGCTTCGTTTAAAATGAGGGTGTTCTCTTGAATATAATCCTACTAATAAAGTAAAAATATATGCTTGAATAAAACACACAAATACTTCAAATATATTATAAAAAATTGAAACTAGTAAAACGATTAACGAAGAAGAAAAATCCAGAATTGTTAAACAATTTGCAATAAGAGAAAGAACAATATGTCCAGCACTAATATTTGCAATTAAACGAACAGTTAAAGTTAGAGGTCGAATTAAAATTGAGACAGTTTCAATTAAAATTAAAAAAGAAACAAGAGCAGCTGGTGCACCTCTTGGTGCTAAGTGGGCCGCTCTTTCTTTTGGGTTAAAAAAAATCCCTGAAATCAATAATAACCTTCAAAAACATAAAGCTATAGATCTTGCGAATCATAAAGATCTTGACGGTCTATAAACAAATGGGGTTAAACCTGATAAATTAACTAAAATAATAAAAAATATTAATGAAAATAAAAATAACGGTAATGCTAATAATGATTTATTTATTTGAGTAAATTTATTTAATCTTTGAATATTATTTATAATTCTATAGTTATATGTTTTTTGAAAAAATAAGATAACAAAAATAATTGACGGAATTCAAGAAAAAATTCTAAAACACCCATCTAAAGAAGAGAAAAGATCAGTTATCAATAACTTTAGAGGTAGTGCTCTTCTTCAAGGCCGAAACTTGACACAAAAAAAATTGCTTTAAAGTTTGAGTCAATGACTATTTTTATCTCGAAAAGATAATGTGAAACACTTCAAAAAAAGAGACAGCTTCCGCTACCTCTACTATGTTACGACTTATCTCTTTTTAATAACGAGAGTGACGGGCGATTTGTGCACAAGTTTTTTTGAATTCAATTTTTAATTTTCAAAATTACTTTTAAGTCCACCTATTTAAGATAACTTTAATATCTTACCTGAATATCTTTAATAATATATTGTAACTCACCTTAAGACTTACATATAAGCTACACCATGACCTGTTTTCAGAAATGTTGTCTTTTTTGGTTAAATTTTAAATGTAACCTTACAACGGCAATATATAAACTATAAGCGTAAGTTGAGTAACTTGTGTGTTATCTATTACCTGGTAAGTTCCCCTAAAGTTAAAACTTACCGCCATGCTCTTTAAGTTTTAATCATATGATTTTAGTGCTTAGATAGTATTCTTGAGCTCTAATCTATAGTAGGGTATCTAATCCTAGTTTATTTATACAGAGTTTAGGAGAAATTAACTAACTTTTAGATACAAAAATAAATGTATTTTACCATTATTTATAATTGTTTTTTAGTGTATCCTATCTAACAAAAATTATGTATATTAAGGTATGACCGCAACTGCTGGCACCTTTTTTGTTATATACTTACTTGTTTACTGAATTATTATTTCTAATATTGTTCAAAATTTCATGCTGGGTTAAAGCATAACTCCCATTCCATAGTAAACAAATTATAATTTTTTTTATTAGAGCAAAGTAAAAACTTAAAGGAGGGGTAGATCTATTCTTGGGTTATGAGCCCAGAAGCTTAAGTTTAGCTTACCTTAAAAAGAGACTCAATCTAAAGCCCCTTCTCGCCATTCAAAAAAAATCCCAAATAAAAGAATAAATAAAAATATTATTAAAGAGAAGACTATAGCTAAAGTGTTAAAGAGAATTATATTAATTAGGGGAAATAATAAACTAATTTCAACATCGAAAATAAGGAATAAAACCACCAAGACAAAAAATCGAACTCTAAATGGTGAACGTATGTTTCTTAATGGCTCAAACCCACATTCAAACGGTGTTAATTTTTCATTTTCATTTTCGATTGGGAAGTTTGTTAATAAAAATACAATTACTAAAACTACTCTTAAAATAAACGAGAATAAAATATTTATAAATATTTTAGTGTATTCTTTTTGTGGAAAATATTTCCTAAAAAGATTTTCAAAATCCTTATTAAACAAAAAGAAAAAGTTAATTGAAGCTGCTAACTTTGATGTGGGGTTAAACTCCCTTTTTCTATTTTAAGGTTATTAATAGGTTTTACGTTTATAATTTTTTTTAGTTCAATTTGAAGTGTAAGTTTTTTATTGATCAGATTTCTTACGGTTTTAAGATTGTTTTTTTTAAACCAAAATTTTTCAGAAATTTATAATTTATGATTCTTTAGTGATCAGGTAAGTTCAATAATGGTATCTTTGTCAATTTTTTTATGTTTTTTGTGTATAATTTCAACCCCATCTTTAAAATCAAGTTATTACTTATTGTGTTTGATTTTTTTAGGGTTAATTTTAAGATTAGCTTTTTCATCTAATAGAATTTTAATATTTTATATTTTTTTTGAAAGTTCTTTAATTCCCACATTGGTTTTAATTATTTGTTGAGGGTATCAGCCAGAACGTTTACAAGCTGGAAGATATATAATATTGTATACTGTTACTGCTAGGTTACCTTTATTGTTATTAATTTTTTTTAGTTCTTATAAACTATCTTCATTTGATATGTGTATTTTAAAAAATTCAAGTGCTCTTTTTTCAAGAAATATTTTTATTGTTTTTTTATATAGTGCTTTTTTAGTAAAACTACCTATATACTCTGTTCATTTATGGCTTCCAAAAGCCCACGTTGAAGCTCCGTTAGCAGGGTCTATAATTTTGGCAGGGATTTTACTAAAACTTGGAGGTTATGGGTTATATATAATAAATAAATGTTTTATTCTAGAATTAAACCTAATTTCAATTTTTTTTATATCATTAAGAATATGAGGTGCTCTTTTGGCTTGCTTTATATGCCTTCGTCAAACTGATATAAAAGCTCTTGTTGCTTATTCTTCTGTTGCTCATATAGGATTAGTTGTAGTTGGGTTTTTAAGAAATTCTATTTTCGGTATAGTTAGAGCTTTAATTATGATGTTTGCTCATGGAGTTACATCTTCTGCTTTGTTTTGTATAACTTACTTTACATATGAAAAAGTAAATACTCGAAGAATAACTTATTTAAAAGGATTACTACAAATGTATCCTATGTTAAGCTTTTTTTGGTTTTTTTTATGTTGTATTAATATAGCAGCACCCCCAACATTAAATCTTTTAAGGGAACTAATAATTATTCCTTCTTTATGAGTTATTTCAGTGAGATTTATTTTAGTAATAGGAATACTAATTTTTTTTAGGGCATCATATAATATATTTTTGTATGCCTCAATTAACCATGGTTCCTCTTCTAGTTATTGTTTACCATGTAAAGATTTAAAATCGTTTGAAATTTTATCTCTTTTAATACATATTTTTCCTTTATTATTTTTATTTAAAAGTGAATTTTTTACTTTTTTACTAGATACTCTAGTATCAGGAAGGAAAATTTCCTATCTTTAAATTACAAAATCAAAGCTTTATTTTAAGCTACCCTGATATGAGCCTCATCAGTAAATACTAACATATAAGAACAGTCACACAACGTCTACAAAATGTCAATACCAAGCAGCTACTAAAAACCCTACATGATGTTGTTTATTAAAATGGAAAAATAATAAACGTAATAAACAAACTGTTAAAAATGTTGCTCCAACAGCAACATGTGTTCCATGAAATCCTGTTGCTAAAAAAAAACATGAACCGTAAATTCTATCAGCTATAGAGAAACTAGTTTCTATATATTCTCCGTATTGTAAGACTAAAAAATAAAATCCTAACACTACAGTCAAAAAAAGCCCTTGAATTGCTGAAAAGTATTTCCCTTCTTCAATACTATGATGAGCTCAAGTGATTCTTACACCAGATAATAATAAAACAGATGTATTTAATAATGGAACTTGAAAAGCATTTAATGTTTCAATTCCTGTAGGTGGTCAGTGAGCACCAACTTCTACTGTTGGAGCTAAACTTCTATGAAAATAAGCTCAAAAAAATGCAAAAAAAAAACATACTTCTGATAAAATAAATAATGCAACTCCAAATTTTAATCCTTTTGTTACATTAAAACCATGAAATCCTTGAAATGTTGATTCACGGATTACATCTCGTCATCAAACTACTGAGATAATTGTTGTGGTAATAAAACTTAAAATTAATAAATTAAAATCGGCATTTCGTAAATAATTAATTAAGCCAATAGGTAATGCTAAAATCCTAAAAGATACTAATAAAGGTCAAGGAGAAAATTCTACTAGGTGAAATGGTTGTCGAGGCATAAATTAAATCGACAATATATTTTCTTGTATGTTTTTTTGTTAAACATCCGCCGGAAGAACGGGATTCATTGATGTTGAATTTTATGGGTATTTTACTCGTTGTTTAATTAATTTTAGGGTTTTATTATTTATATATTTTTTAATTTTAGGGCCAATTTTATCTATTAGTTCGAGTAATTGGATTTTATGTTGAAGCGGGATGGAATTAGGATTTTTTTCGCTAATACCTTTACTTTTAATAGGGAATTTTTCTATGTCAAAAGGAGTAGTAATAAAATATTTTTCTATCCAAGCTTTTTCTAGGGTATTGTTGTTTTTTAGAGGGATAATAATTTTTTCGTTTTTTTATAAAGATACAATTATTTTACTTATATTTTTATTTAGGGTAAGATTAAAATTAGGGTTTTTTCCTGGACATTTTTGAGTTCCTAGAGTTGTATCAGGTTTAGATTGATTTTCTTGTTGTTTAATTCTTGGGCCGTTAAAAATTGCACCATTAGCTTTATTAGTGATTTTTTTACAATTATACTCAAATTTACAAGTAACTGTAATGTTTTTAGGTGTATTAAGAGCTTTTTATGGGGCGATTTTAGGTAATAATCAAACTAATATTCGTGCAATAATTGGTGCTTCATCTATTTCCCATACAGGCTGAATAATTAATGCAACGATTTTTGGACAAATATGAATATATTTTTCGGTTTACATAGTTACATTATTCATATTTTTATTTATAATAATGAAATTGGATTATTTAAATGCTATAATGAATTTAATTTCAATAAGTGGATTACCGCCTTTTTTTATATTTATCATAAAAGTAAATATTTTATATAATTTAATTACTATGAATGTTTGACCTTTTATAGCATTACTAATTCTAAGATCAGTTATTAGCCTAGTTTTCTATTTAAAATTTTCATATTCTTTAATTTTAAATACCAACGTATTTAAAAGTATATATTTATATATTTTTATAATTTTAAACTTGTTTGGGGTTTTTTTTATTTTTTTTGGTGGCCGAAAAATTAGGCAATAAACTTTTAATTTATATATGAGGAGACTCCCTTGCGTTGATTATTTTCGACAAATCATAAAGACATTGGTACTTTATATATAATTTTTGGTGTTTGATGCGGACTAGTAGGAACTGGTCTATCTTTGTTAATTCGGTTAGAGTTAGGTACATCTATAGTACTTATTGATGAACATTTTTATAATGTAATTGTCACAGCTCATGCATTTGTTATGATTTTTTTTATAGTAATACCTATGATAATTGGAGGGTTTGGGAATTGAATGGTCCCAATATTAATTGGGGCTCCAGATATAAGCTTCCCACGTATAAATAATATGAGTTTTTGATTGCTTCCTCCATCTTTTGTTCTTCTTCTATGCTCAAGAATGGTAGAAGGAGGGGTAGGAACAGGGTGAACAGTTTACCCTCCTCTTAGAGGACCTATTGCACATGGTGGTTCATCTGTGGATTTGGCTATTTTTTCTCTACACTTGGCTGGATTATCCAGAATTTTAGGTGCAATTAATTTTATTACTACTATTTTCAATATACGTTCACCTGGAATTACCTTAGAACGAATAAGGTTGTTTGTTTGATCAGTTTTAGTTACTGCTTTTTTACTTCTTTTATCTTTACCTGTTCTAGCAGGTGCAATTACCATACTTTTAACTGATCGAAATTTTAATACTACTTTTTTTGATCCTGCTGGGGGTGGTGATCCTATTTTATACCAGCATTTATTTTGGTTTTTTGGTCACCCAGAAGTTTATATTTTAATTTTACCTGGGTTTGGAATGGTTTCTCATATTCTAAGGAATTTTTCTGCAAAACCTGCTTTTGGGACATTAGGGATGATTTACGCCATAGTATCAATTGGGATTTTAGGGTTCATTGTATGAGCTCATCATATATTTACTGTAGGGATAGATGTGGATACGCGAGCTTATTTTACAGCAGCGACAATAGTAATTGCTGTGCCTACTGGAATTAAAGTGTTTAGTTGACTAATAACTCTATATGGAAGACACTGTCATCTAAGTGCCTCTATGTATTGGGTATTAGGGTTTATTTTTTTGTTTACCTTAGGAGGTTTAACAGGAATTGTACTTTCAAATTCATCTTTAGATATTATACTTCACGATACTTATTATGTTGTGGCTCATTTTCACTATGTTTTATCTATAGGAGCAGTGTTTGCTATTTTTGCAGGATTTATTTATTGATTTCCTGTAATAACAGGGTTTACTATTCACGAAAAATGAGCCAAAGCTCATTTTTTAATTATATTTTTTGCGGTAAATCTAACTTTTTTCCCACAACATTTTTTAGGGTTAGCTGGTATACCACGCCGATATGTTGATTACCCTGATTCATATTATAAGTGAAATCAAATTTCTTCATTTGGTTCTTTGTTTTCAATTATTGCAGTAATCATGTTTATTTTTTTAGTATGAGAAGCATTCTTAACTCAACGAAGTTCCTTATTTCCTACTTCTCCATCTTTTTCACGTGAGTGGGATTTATTTCTTCCTCCTGATTTCCATAGAAATTCTGAAACTCCAGTAACTTCTTTATAAAGATAAAGTATTATTGTACTTTTTAGTTACATTAAAAAAGTCTCTTAGGAGTATCTTTAAGGATTTCTTTTTTTAAAAAAATAACTTTTTTGACAGATATGAACAAAAAAAATCTATTATTATTTACCTTTTGCATAAGTGTTTAATTAAAATTTTAATGGTTTTTTTTTCCCGAATTAGAAAGATCTAATTTAAAAAATCTTTTAGGTTTTCTCCTAATGTAGCATTATTAGACTTATATTTTTAGTTAGAAGCGAAAAACTTTCATTTTCTTTGATAGCTGGATTTTTCTGAAAAGTATTTAGTACTAAATATAATTAAGAAGTTTTTAGATTTCTTAAAAAAAGAATTTTTATTTTTTAATTTAATTAGAAATAAACCTCATAATTACAATATTTTTTTTAATATTTTTATTAATTTTCATCTTTTTTATATGGAAAAAACTCAAATAACCTGTTTTTAAGTTTTATAATGTTAAAATTAGTAAAAAATAAACTAAGAAAAGAAACTCGGCAAAAATAATTCTTACCTGTTTATCAAAAACATAGCTTGAAGGATACATTTTAAGTGAATTCTGCCCAGCGTTATGTATTAGCGGCCGCAGTACCTTGACTGTGCTAAGGTAGCATAATCAATTGGCTTTTAATTGAAGTCTGGAATGAAAGGTTTGTTAAGGAATTTTCTGTCTCTTTTTAGCTTTTATGAATTTATTTATAAAGTGAAAATACTTTTTATTAGAAAAAAGACGAGAAGACCCTTAGAATTTTTATTAAAAGGTTTTTTAAATCTCTTATTTTTGTTGGGGCGACAATGAAACATTTAAACTTTCATATAAAAACATGTCATTTTTTTTGTATGGTAAAATTACCTTAGGGATAACAGCATAATGATTAATATAGCTTATGACCTCGATGTTGGACTAGGAACTAAAAGATTAACCGTCAAAATAGATCGTTCTGTTCGAACAACAGTTTCCTACATGATCTGAGTTCAGACCGGCGTAAGCCAGGTCAGTTTCTATCTTTTATTTATTATGTTTTTAGTACGAAAGGACCAAAAGATTTTTTTTAATTTGGCAGATTTAATGCACTTGATTTAGGATCAACTTATAACTTAATGTTAATTTCAAAAACAGTTTATGAAAACATTAACTTTGGAAGTTAAAGGATTAATTCTTTTAATTTTTGGGTTTTATACTTCAATTTTTAGAAGAAATGGTTTGCAACTATTCAGTGGATATTTATTCCTTTAACCAATTGTTTTTATTTTTACGACTTTTATCAGATGTGTTCTTATTAGAATATTCCCTGTTTCAGTTAAGGCCTGTAAGATTGGCTGGGTTGCTAATTTTTATTAGAGTCTCATTTGTGATTTTAATTAATCTTTTATCGAGTGCATGATATGGCTATTTGTTATTTTTAATTTATATTGGAGGATTATTAGTATTATTTATTTATATATGTATAATTAGATCTAATACTATATTTAAAGTAGAAATATCCCAAATAGTTCTATTACTAACATTATTAAGGTTTTATTTTAGCTTTATGTTTTCAGAATTAAATTATGTTTTTTTAGGGAACTCTGCTTCAGATTCAGGAATTACTATTAAAATGTCGGTATTTTTAAGTTTAGTATCAATTTTACTTGTTATATTTTTAGCTATTGTACAAATTATTAAATTAAAAAGTTCACTACAAATTTAAGCGAA